CTTTTTGATTCCCGAATTTGGAGTGTCCTAATTTCACGTGATTCACAGGGTTCAATTCGTCGACATTGCACGATCAAAGCAGTAGTACTGCTTGTACTTGTAGTAGCGGTCCTTATATACAATCGAAATAGGGTCGAAAGAAAAAATATCTATTTGATGGGGCTTCTTCCTAAACCTCTGCGTTCCATTGGACCCCCCAATTATACATTGAAAGAATCCTTTTTGTCTTCCAATCTCAATAGGTTGATTGTTTCGCTCCTGTATCTTCCAAAAGGGAAAAATATCTATGAGAGTTGTTTCATGGATCCGAAAGAAAGTACTTGGGTTCTTCCAATAACTAAAAAGTGTATCATGTCTGAATCTAACTGGGGTTCGCGGCGATGGAGGAATGCGATCGTAAAAAAGAGGAATTCCAGCTGTAAGATATCGAATGAAATTGCAGCTGGAATTGAGATCTCATTCAAAGAGAAAGATATAAAATATCTGGAGTTTTTTTTTGTATCCTATACGAATGATCCGATCCGCAAGGACCATGATTGGAAATTATTTGACCGCCTTTCTCCGAGTAAGAAGAGAAACATAATCAACTTGAATTCGGGACAGCTATTCGAAATTTTAGTGAAACATTTGATTTGTTATCTCATGTCTGCTTTTCGTGAAAAAAGACCAATTGATGAGGGGGGTTTCTTCAAACAACAAGGAGCTGAGGCGACTATTCAATCAAACGAGATTGAACATGTTTCCCATCTCCTCTCGAGAAACAAGGGGGGTAGTTTTTTGCAAAATTGCGCTCAATTTCATATGTGGCAATTCCGCCAAGATCTCTTCGTTATTGGGGGGAAGAATCGGCACAAATCGGATTTTTTGAGGAACGTCTCGAGAGAGAATTTGATTTGGTTAGACAATGCGTGGTTGGTAAACAGGAATCGGGTTTTTAGCAAGGTACGGAATGTATCGTCAAATATTCAATATGATTCCATAAGATCCATTTTCTTTCAAGTAACGGATTCTAGCCAATCGAAAGGATTTTCTGATCAATCCATAGATCCTTTCAATTCCATTAGTAATGAGGGTTCGGAATATCACACATTGATCAATCAAACGGAGATTCAGCAACTAAAAAAAAGATCAATTCTTTTAGATACTTCCTTTCTTCAAACGGAACGAACAGAGATAAAATCAGATCGATTCTCAAAATACCTTTCCGGATATTCCTCAATGGCTCGGCTATTCCCGGAACGTGAGAAGCAGATGAATAATCATCTGCTTCCAGAAGAAATAGAAGAATTTCTTGGGAATCCTACAAGATCAATTCGTTCTTTTTTCTCTGATAGATGGTCAGAACTTCATCTGGGTTTGAATCCTACCGAGAGGTCGACTATAGATCAGAAATTGTTGAAGAAACAACAAGGTGTTTCTTTTGTCCCTTCGAGGCGATCGGAAAATAAAGAAATAGTTGATATATTCAAGATAATTACGTATTTACAAAATACCTCCTCAGTTCATTCGATTGCAGCAGATCCGGGATGGGATATGGTTCCGAAGGATGAACCGGATATGGACAGTTCCAATAAGATTTCATTCTTGAACGAAAATGCATTTTTTGATTTATTTCATCTATTCCATGATCGGAACAAAGGGGGATACAGGTTGCACCACGAGTTTGAATTAGAAGAGACATTTCAAGAAATGGCAGATCTATTCACTCTATCAATAACCGAGCCGGGTTTAGCCTATCATAATAAGGAATTTGGCTTGTCTATTGATTCCTACGGAAAATTATTGAATGAGGTATTCAACTCCGGGGATGAATCGAAAAAGAAATCTTTATTGGTTCTACCTTCTATTTTTTATGATTTATTTTTATTGGTTCTATCTTCTATTTTTTATGATTTATTTTTATTGGTTCTACTTTATGATTTATTTTTATTGGTTCTACTTTCTATTTTTTATAAAGAGAATGAATCTTTTTATCGAAAGATAAAAAAAAAATCGGTCCGGATCTCCTGCGGGAATGATTTGGAAGATCCAAAACCAAAAATAGCGGTATTTGCTCACAACAACATAATGGAGGCGATCCATCAATATAGATTGATCCGAAATCAGATTCAAATCCAATATAGTACCTATGGGTACATAAGAAATGTATTGAATCGATTCTTTTTAATGAATCGACCCGATTGCAACTTCGCATATGGAATTCAAAAGCATCCCATAGGAATTCAAAAGCACCCAATAGGAAATGATATTCTGAATCATCTAACTATAATAATAGATAAGATCAACCAACATTTATCCAATTTGAAAAAGATTAAGAAGAAGTGGTTCGATCCTCTTATTTCTCGAACCGAGAGATCCACGAATCTGGATCCTAATGTATATAGATACAAATGCTCCAATGGAAGCAAGAATTTCCAGGAACATTTGGAGCATTTCGTTTCTGAGCAGAAACACCGTTTTCAAGTAATGTTCGATCGATTACGTATTAATCAATATTCGATTGATTGGTCCGAGGTTATCGACAAACAAGATTTGTCCAAGTCACTTCGTTTCTTTTTGTCCAAGTCACTTCTCCTTTTGTCCAAGTCGCTTCTCTTTTTATCTAAGTCACTTCCTTTTTTCGTTGTGAGTCTCGGGAATATCTCCATTCATAGGGCCGAAATCCACATCTATGAATTGAAAGGTCTAAATGATCAACCCGGCAATCAGTTGTTAGAATCAATAGGTGTTCAAATCGTTTATTTGAATAAATTGAAACCCTTCTTATTGTATGATCATGATACTTCCCAAAGATCGAAATTTTTAATCAATACAGGAACAATATTACCTTTTTTGTTCAACAAGATACAAAAGTGCATGATTGACTCATTCCGTACTAGAAAAAATCGCAGGAAATCCTTTGAGAACACGGATTCCTATTTATCAATGATATCCCACGATCGAAACAATTGGTTGAATCCTCAGAAAAGTGCATTGATATCTTCTTTTTATAGAGCAAACAGACTTCAATTCTTGAATCATCCCCATCGCTTCTGGTTCTATTGTAACAAAGGATTCCATTTTTATGGGGAAAAGACCCGTATTCATAATTATGATTTTACATATGCCCAATTCCCCAATATCTTGTGCATTCGCAACAAAATATTTTCTTTGTGTTTCGGTAAAAAAAAACATGTTTTGGGGGAGAGAGAGACTATTTCACCAATTGAGTCACAGGTATCTGGCATATTCATACCTAACAATGTTCCACAAAGTGGTAATGAAACGTATAACTTGTACAAATCTTTCCATTTTTCAATTCGATCCGATCCATCCGTTCCTGTTTACTCGATTGCAGACATTTCTGGAACACCTGTAATAGAGGAACAAATAGTCAATTTTGAAAGAACTTATTGTCAGCTTCTTTCAGATATGAATCTATCTGATTCAGAAGGGAAAAACTTGCATCACTATCTCCGTTTCAATTCAAACATGGGTTTGATTCACACTCCATGTTTTGAGAAATATGTGCCGTCCGGAAAGAGGAAAGAACTGAGTCTTTGTCTAAAGAAAAACGTTGAGAAGGGGGAAGTAGGTAGAACCCTTCAACGAGATAGTGCTTTTTCAAATCTCTCAAAATGGAATTTGTTCCAAACCTATATGCCATGGTTCCTTACTTGGACGGGGTGTAAATATCTTTATTTCACCTTAAAAAACAATATTTATTTGATATTGAATATTCCCTTTCAATATTCCCTAAGTGGCAGTCAAAATTTTGTGTCCGTTTTTCATGATATTATGCATGGATCAGATATATCATGGCCAATTCCTCAGAAAAAGTGGTGGTCGATTCTTCCACAACGGAATCTGATAAGTGAGAGTTCGAGTAAGTGTTTACAGAATCTTCTTCTGTCCGAAGAAATGATTCATCGAAATAATGAGTCACCCATTCCATTGATATGGACACATCTGAGATCACCAAATGCTTGGGAGTTCCTCTATTCAATTCTTTTCCTTCTTCTTGTTGCTGGATATCTCGTTCGTACACATCTTCTCTTTGTTTTCCGAGCCTCTAGTGAGTTACAGACAGAGTTAGAAAAGATCAAATCTTTGATGATTCCATCATACATGATTGAGTTGCGAAAACTTCTGGATAGGTATCCTACATCTGAACTGAATTCTTTCTGGTTAAAGAATCTCTTTCTAGTTGCTCTGGAACAATTAGGAGATTCTCTGGAAGAAATACGGGATTCTGCTTCTGGCGGCAACATGCTATTGGGTGGTGGTCCCGCTTATGGGGTCAAATCAATACGTTCTAAGAAGAAATATTTGAATATCAATCTCATCGATCTCATCAGTATCATACCAAATCCCATCAATCGAATCACTTTTTCGAGAAATACGAGACATCTAAGTCGTACAAGTAAAGAGATCTATTCATTGATAAGAAAAAGAAAAAACGTGAACGGTGATTGGATTGATGATAAAATAGAATCCTGGGTCGCGAACAGTGATTCGATTGATGATGAAGAAAGAGAATTCTTGGTTCAGTTCTCCACCTTAACGACGGAAAAAAGGATTGATCAAATTCTATTGAGTCTGACTCATAGTGATCGTTTATCAAAGAATGACTCTGGTTATCAAATGATTGAACAACCGGGATCCATTTACTTACGATACTTAGTTGACATTCATAAAAAGTATCTAATGAATTATGAGTTCAATAGATCCTGTTTAGCAGAAAGACGGATATTCCTTGCTCATTATCAGACAATCACTTATTCACAAACCTCGTGTGGGGCTAATAGTTCTCATTTCCCATCTCATGGAAAACCCTTTTCGCTCCGCTTAGCCCTATCCCCTTCTAGGGGTATTTTGGTGATAGGTTCTATAGGAACTGGACGATCCTATTTGGTCAAATACCTAGCGACAAACTCCTATGTTCCTTTCATTACGGTATTTCCGAACAAGTTCCTGGATGACAAGCCTAAAGGTTATCTTATTGACGATATCGATATTGA